GGGTAGAAAACCTTATTAGATAACATTGATTCTAATATCTAATGAGTTCTACCTACTATTGGATTTGAACCAATGACTCCCGCCGTATGAAAGCAATACTCTAACCACTGAGTTAAGTAGGTTATTTATCATTACAAAACAAAGATAAACAAACAAATGGAACCCATCGCATCGATGGATTATAAATGGAATATTTTTTATAAGCAATACCGATCAAACGGATCAAAGATCAAAGAAATAAATAGAATGTTGGATCATATAATATTTATCTTGACAAGAAATTCTCGACATGATAAAATAAAATATGTATTACAAGCAAAAGGGCTATAGCTCAGTTAGGTAGAGCACCTCGTTTACACGCGCGCCAATGCGGTTTTTTTCAGAGGAGTACATCATGTAATCAAAAGACTTATTGAGAAGTCGATGTCTTACTCCGTGACTTTTAGGGAACCGGAGAACAATAGCCTGACGAAAGATTGGGTCCAATTTAGGCAATCAATAGAACCCATCATTGATTTAAGATATTGATAAGGTGAATATCCAGTCTATTCAATTCTATTCAATGCTAGGCATAATGAGTAATGAGGATAAAGACCTCAAAAAATTCTCTTTTCGTCCTATATCTTATGAACTTTAAGGTGTATGAAGTTTCATATTTGATTCAGAAACGAGGCGATGGAGACTCCATTTAACTTGGGTTGATCTAAGTCAAAAGCGGACCTACGTCAAAATACCCCTTTTTTGAATTTTGAAGCACTTTGGTATAGTACTCTCGGATCGTAATCCAAATCATAAATCAGAGCACATGGAGCCATCTTCTTATCTTTCTGTCAAGAGAATTTTGGTAGACTAACTGATATAAATAATCAGTTAATGAAAGAGCCCAATGCAAAAAAAAATGCATGTTGGGTCTTTGAAACAGTTCGAATCATTTTGATAATAATAAGTTTGATCTGTTTTACCGAGCAGGTCTACGGTTCGAATCCGTATAGCCCTAAAAAAAATGAAAAAAAAATTCAAATATAAAAATTGTATAGTTTTCATTTCTTCATTATTGTATTGTTTGTTGTTTGGTTCATCGAAAAAAAGCATTTTTATAAGTTTATTCACAGGAATCTTTCAGGGTACAGTATAAAGCTGAAACCAAAAAAAGTGCATTTCAAGAGATCCAATCCGTATTGTTTCTAATCTTGGCTAAACAAACCAAATTTTCTTCATTCCTCTTCATAGTTCAATTTCATATGAACTTTCCCCCTTTCCTGTCCACAATCAAAGAGTTAGTGATACTTCTTTTCTTTGTCTTTGAGATACGTACCTAATCCTAGTGAATTTTTGGAATCAAAACCATGACATGAACTTGGGTAAAAACAAATCCCAACCTAACCCAACCAAAATCGAATCTACTAGTACGTTACACGGATTTAGGAACGACTTACTGCATTTATGGACAGCCGGAGTTTGAAAAATGAAGATCTTTCATTATTAACATTTGTTATTATTAACATTGTCAAATGGACTTGGCTTTTTTTGGTATACCTTACCTGTTAAAACCTGTTAAAACACAAACACAAAACAAAGTAATCTTCTATTCTATTACCCTATTCAATCAATATAAGCCCATATTAATCTATATATTAATCCATATTAAGATATTAATATAGAATTCTAATTCTATATAACTTAATAGAACTTAATAGAATTTATTATTATTTTATAGATTTATTTTATTTTTTTCTCGATATAATATTATTTATAGATTCTTAATATTATTTATAGATTATAAAATAATAACCAATAAAATAAAAAGAATATACCAACACCACATTATACTCTAACTTGAAATTGTAAGATGAAAATTCCTAGACATTCTCCGACATCTGGCTTTTTCCTCCATTCCATTTTAAATTAATAAAAAACCATATATAAAAAGAAAGGAGTCTCTATCCTTTGATGATTCTATTTGATGATTAGAATTGTAAACTTTAGTTCTAAACATAAAAAAAATAGAATATAAAATAAAGTAATAAAATAAAGTAGTAGTATAAAGTAGCAGTATATAAGGTATGTATAATAATAAAAAAAAATTCTTGTTTTGACTAAACAGTTATGGATGAGTTGACAATTCATTTCAATTCAACTCGACTAATCTAGTATATTTTCTATTATATTTTTCACATTCATAGGAGTGCACCTATGTTTTTGCTTTACGAATATGATATTTTCTGGGCATTTCTGATAATATCAAGCGTTATTCCTATTTTGGCATTTCTAATTTCCGGAGTTTTATCCCCGATTAACAAAGGGCCCGAGAAACTTTCGAGTTATGAATCGGGCATAGAACCAATGGGCGATGCTTGGTTACAATTTCGAATCCGTTATTATATGTTTGCTCTAGTTTTTGTTGTTTTTGATGTTGAAACGGTTTTTCTTTATCCCTGGGCAATGAGTTTCGATGTATTGGGGGTATCCGTATTTATAGAAGCTTTAATTTTCGTGCTTA